CGGTTAAATCACAAAATAGATTATCTTTTTCTGATATTTGAAATATTTCACAAAACCTCATTAGACTTTTGTTATGGTCTTTTTGAAAAAGAAACCTCATTAATTAATTCAGAACATTTGTTCCTCGATATACTTTATAAAGTTATAAGAAAGAAGAAATAGATCGATTTTTTTTCTTTTCCTGAATGATTCTATATTTTCGATATTTCTGTCGATACAATATCATGCGAAATTTGCTATACTATCTATACGAATAGAACTCTACTAATACTATACTATATAGAACTGTACTAATAGAATAGAACTGTACTAATAGAATCTTACTCTATTTTTTTTAGAAGTTGATTGAAGAAGTTCTATTTGCTCAAAGGACTTCCCCTTTTTTGTTTGTCCACTACTATTTCTACGATGTACTAATTATATGATGTACTAAATGGAAGTTCTTTATACGTAAAAAGAATTTTATAAGTATAAAATCAAAAACGAGATTGTGAGAAACCGGGCAAACAATGAATATGAATCTTTTACGAGTAAAATCAAGAATCATTATTATTTCGACACAAAAAAGGGATGTGAAAATTCCTTTTCTTGTGTCGAAGACTAGGAAGACGAATAGAATAATACCTCCTAGAATCCCTTGTTTGGTTGATTTTCCCTTTTCTTTTCCACTTACTTTTTTTGGGCTCAATATCTAGTCGAATTGAATTCTATTAGAATAGAAAAACGATTGATACATTCGATGACAGTGAAATTTACCAAGAGTGACATAATTACACCGTAAATAAAAATTGAAAAATTGAGGGATTATTGGTTGATAAATTTGTAGATCTAGAAATTCATTTCGGACAATTGAACTTTCTCGAACTGTTTCTTTTTAAGAACTAAAAAGATTTGTGCCAAAATTATAGATGCCAAGAAGACCAAAAGGCCTTGGACACGTAATGGGTCTTGAAGTACTATTTCCGCATCCCCCTGACCAAATCCACCCACATTAGGATTACTCGTTAATGGTTGATCCAGTTTGATAGATTCGCCTTCTGAAACAAGAAGTTCCGGTCCTGGAGGTATACTATCAATCACTTGGCGTCCCTCTAACGCATCCGTTATAGTTATTTCATATCCCCCTTTTTCTTTTCGTATGATTTTGCTTACTATACCTGCTGCTGTAGCATTATAAACCGTATTGTTACTTTTGCTCCCGTCGGGATAAATCTGACCCCTTCCTCGGTTTCCGCCTACGTATATGGGATATTTTAAGAAGTGAACATCCTTCCTAGTAGCGGGATCAGGAGAAAGAATAGGAAAGGTTATTTCACTATATTTCTGACCAGGAACAGGACCTATCACAAGAATATTTTTTTTAGTGGGTCGATAATTCTGAAAAGACAGATTACCTATCTTTTCTTTCATCTCTGGCGAAATACGATCAGCAGGGGCTAATTCAAACCCCTCGGGTAAAATCAGAACAGCCCCCACATTCAAAGCTCCCTTTTTACCATTAGCAAGAACTTGTTTCAGTTGCATATCATAAGGAATTCGAACAACTGCTTCAAATACAGTATCAGGAAGTACCGCTTGTGGAACCTCAATATCCACAGGCTTATTAGCTAAATGACAATTCGCACATACAATACGGCCAGTTGCTTCGCGCGGATTTTCATAACCCTGCTGTGCAAAAATGGGATATGCGTTTGAAATCCCCGCCCGAGTTATTATATATATCATGAGCGATACGGAAATTGAACGAGTAATCTCTTCCTTTATCCACGAAAAGGTCTTTCTAGTTTGCATGGTCCAATCATTGATCCCAAAATTTTTACAATAAAATTAGGTGGGTCGCTAGTATACTTCCCTATCCACGATGCTGCTATTTACTGAATAATTTTTACTAAAATATAGGAAAAGTTCGAAACGAATCTCTTAGATGTATAGAAATTAGATGTATAGAAAAAAGAGGATTTTGAATGTTTTGCTTATGTACAAAATAACAAACATTCTAATTGGCTCGGTATTTTTCAGTCATTCATTGAATGATAAATCACTACAAGTGACGGAGATACACGATTTAAATAACGGAAGATCCAATATTTTATAATTGTATCGACAATGACCGGAAAGGTAGAAACAAGGCCAGATATAATTTGATCGTTATGAGCAAATCCAAAATCTTTGTAGACAGAGCCAATCATTAGTTCCCAACCGTGGGGTGAATGGAATCCTATACACAAATCGGTTAATAAAAGAATAGAAAAAGCTTTTATTGTGTCGCTTAAGTTATATAGGAATTCTTGAACCCAAGAATTCAAAATAATAAGTTCTTCGTTACCTAGAATAGAATAGGCAGTTAGAATAACGAAAGAGATTATATTTCTCAAAAAGTTAAAAATCGTATGGATACGATCCTCATTGTACACCTTTATCAATTGGATCGTTTCTTTGTGAATTCCGATACGAAACTTTTGTAGATGTGTTTCCGGGTATTCCTTTATCATTTCGTTCAAAAAAAAGAGTTCCTCTAATTCTATGAATTTTTCTAGAATACTCTTTTCTTGAATATCATTTAAAAAAGTTTCAGATTTACTAGTATTCCACCAATTAATAACCCAAGATTCCAGACTTTTTTTAAATGAAAAAGAGATCCACCAGGGCAAAAAGACTATAGATGTAAGATATAGAAGGGAAATTAATGCTTTTTTTTTCATTTTTTGGTCTTTGAATTTGTAATGAACCCACTTCATTCGTCAACTCTATAGGATTTAAAATTTCTATCAAACATAAGTTCTATTACAAGGCCTGGAAGCTATGAACCTATTACCTGTTTTTTATTTGTGAGTCAGGGGTTAGTCCTTAGAATTTAGAAAAAATACAGAAAAAGCCTACCAATAAGAAAGAGCACACGAATGAAAAAAAATTGTTTCCGGAAATCTCAATTGTTCAAATTGGAAGTAATTCCCTCGTTTCAATGAATGCCCGAAGAACCACTTCAAATTCCGATTTCGAGATGAAAGAATTCCTTTGTATCAAAATAACAAATATTTCCGACAAAAAATTCGCCAATTGACCATAGTCTACAAGACTAATTGAAAGGGATTTCTGAAGAATATTTTGACATGATGATCAAAAATGAGCGGCAAAAGCAAAATAAGACGGAAAGGTTTTCGTTCAAAGTTATCATTATAAGCGGCCCGAGTGGTCCAAACTTTTGCTCATTTAGGAATACAAAAAAGGGAAAAAAGAAAGGTTGATTGGCGAAAAAAGGAGAAATTCTTTACAAGATATGATCTATTGATATCTAACACATCAATTTCGAATATTGAAAAGAAAAAGAGAATTTCTTTATTCTAGTTATTTTTATTCTAGTTATTCTAGATCTTATTCCGAACTGTTTTATTTTCTTGATCTATGAGATGAGTCTATTATTTCAATTTTTTACTTGTTACTGAATTTACATACGCATAAAAATTTTTCGGACAAAAAAACTTTGTTTTCGATTAGTATTGTGAAGAAATTTGAGTTTAAAGTTCAATTTTGCTATAGCAAAATTGAACTTTTGGTTTTTTTGGCTCTTACTAAGAGATTGGTACACGCAAGAAATAGGCCAATTCCGCAGCTTTTTGCTCAATTTCTTGTGGAGTCAAATTCTCATCAGTACGAGTCAAAGGAATGGCTCCCTGGCCTCTGATTTCCATATAAAGGACACGCCTAGCAGAAATACCCTCTTTATCTTCTATTCTGATAGACCGAATATCTTTCATAAGGAATCGGAGTAGGATGCGACGATTTTTTCCAGGGAATCCCCAACGAAAAATACACACTACTCCCTCTTTTCTATCGAATTGATCATAACCACTACCGACATTCCACGAAATTGTACACCACAAATAAGAACTAATAAATAGACCAGCAATCCCATAGAAAGACATTACGAGCCCTTGTGGAAAAAAAATTATTTGCTGAAACGGAAAGAAAGATATCAAATTTCTGCCAAGGTAACTGGAAATTCCAACCAACAAAAACCCCAATGAACCTAAAAAAAGTATTAAGGCCCAGGAGAAATTATTTATTTTTCGAGACCCCGCTATAAATTCTATCCATATATGTTTTGATCGCCAATTCATACTCGATCCAGTTGCGTTTTATTGGAAGTGGGAGACTAGCCCAACAGAATTTGACTTTACTTTTATTGTTTCAAAAGTAACTTTCATCAACTCGCACTATTCTGATGTGAATCTTTAGGAAGAATTCATCGAATTCCTTAGATCTAAGAGCCTTTTCATATGATCTGCTATCTACACACATATGGATCCATTGGCTTTGTCAGGCATTCACTCCAATTCTTTTTTCAAACAGGTCATTTACTTATATAGCACATTTACGTCTGCAAAAGAACCCTTTCCTCTTTGTTTGAAAAAAACCACATGTTATACCATATTATATTATATTAAATAGATATCTATGTTATGATCCAAGTCTAAATCTTGAAAAACTAAAAATAGATGATATTTACCTCCATCGAATCTAAAAAATCTTGTTTTTTTGAACATAAAGAAATAAAGAAGTCATCGCAATTGCCGGAAATACTAAGCCTACTAAAGGCACAAAAATAGAAGGTAAGTTGTTAAGAATTATCATAGAATGGGCGCCTCGATTTAATATTTGTACCTGTTATTTATATTGTTAGAAAGATATCTTATAATCATTATAATTCCTATATAATTATATATAGTATTTATAAGTGAGTATATATATAATAAAATACTAAGGAGTATAGAACTAAGTAAATGGGCTTATTCATTTTTCTACCTGAACTATATGTATGATAATCCACTTGTTTGTTATTCTTTTCTTTTTCTTTTTTTATAACTTAAAAAAATCAAGAGTTTTTTCTGCTCCCGAGAAATTTTTTTATTATTTAGCTTGCTTCGTAGAAGAAAGAATTCAATCTTATCTCTTGTTGATAGGGCTTTCGTAATTAGAAATCAGAAAATATCGGTAAAAAAAATTCTCTGCATAATTATTTCTACAATTTACGCTTATGTCACAAAAAATCCACTCTTCGAATTTTATTTTGCTTTTGATTTCGCTAACTGAATACTTGTTCGCTAAAAAACTATTTGAACTTTAATTTTTTTTAATAAAAATTAATTAACTTAAAGCTATACAATTAATTAACTTAAAGCTATACTTGATTTTTGATTCAAAGGAAAGAAAGCGTGGAGCTGAAATAACTCATTCAGAACGCCCTTTAAAAGATTACGGGGTACGATTAGATCGAATAAGCCCTTTTGGAATAAAAATTCGGCCGCTTGTGAACCTTCAAGTACTGTCTTATTCGATGTTTGTTCAATTACTCTTTTACCTGCAAATGCAACGTAGGCGTTGGGTTCAGCAATAATGATATCCCCCAACATACCAAAACTGGCAGTCACTCCACCCGTTGTAGGAGATGTAAGGATTGAAACATAAAATAACTTTTTATTCGATTGATAATCAGATAAAGCGGAAGATATTTTAGCCATTTGCATCAAGCTTACACTTCCTTCTTGCATGCGTGCTCCTCCGGAAGCACACACTAGAATAAGAGGTAAAAATTTATTGGCGGCATACTCGATCAAACGAGTGATTTTCTCACCAACTACGGATCCCATACTACCCCCCATAAACTGAAAATCCATAACCCCAACTGCTACGGGAATGCCATTTAGCTGACCGGTGCCTGTTTGAACAGTGTCGGTTAATCCTGTCTTTCTTTGATAAGAATCAATACGATTCTTATAAGGTTCTTCCTCTGAATGAAATTCAATGGGATCCAGAGATACCATATCTTCATCCATAGGATCCCAAGTACCAGGATCAATCAAGAGTTCAATTCTATCTGAACTACTCATTTTCAAATGATATCCACATTGTTCACAAATATTCATTCTTGACTTCAATTTTTTTTTATAATTTAATCCATAGCAAATTTCGCATTGAATCCACAAATGCCTGTATTTTTGAGTTACACCGAGATCATTCAAACTTTCTCTTATAGTTAAATCACTACCGTTCGTACTAGTTCTTAGACCAGAATTCTCGTTTTCACTACTATTTCCACTTTCACCACAAATGTAACTATAAATGTAACTTTCACTGTAATTTTCACCACCACTTAAAATATAACTATCAATACATATTTGAGAACGAAGATAACTGTCAATGCAACTATTGATGTAATTATTCCAACTAAATTTAGTATCATATATATAATGATCATAGTCAGAGTCGTCACTCCTAGACCCAGTATTCAGATAACTAGAATTCCAATAACTATAAGAAGAACTTTCCATTTCTAGTTCACTCAGAAAAACATGATCACTGTCCATCTCAACAATCTCAAAAACTTGATTTTCCATATCAAAATAGATGGAAAAACTACCCCTGTTACTATCCCTAACTAAAAAAGTGCCATCCGCGCCGAAATTCCGAATGTCCCTAATGTCGACTAAATGATCAACATTACTGTAACTAGAACTGTCCCTATTACTCCAACTTTGGATGTTTTTATCTGTATCATTTCTAATGGGGTCTTCACTTACACTGGTATTTTCAAGAGGACCAAGACTATCCGTTAATTTACTTAGCCTACACTTGTATTCTAACTCCACGTTGGATAACATCGAATTGAACCACCTTTTTTTCATAGAACTTTCTTGCCGCTATTTACATCAAAATAAATGGATGAATAGTCATTCAATGAAAAATCATTTGAATATCGCATTTTCTCTCACAAAAGGCATATATCCAATATCCAATCACTCGGATTATTAACTAAAAAGAAGTGTAAGAAGTAGATATTGATTCTCTTTTGCTTTTGTAAGAGCAAGAACCCGGGGCGGGGTATTTTGATTATGATGATTCTGATGAAACAATGTTTTCAATTTTTTTTATAATAATTCAAAATAGAATTTTCTATTTTGAATTATTATAAAAAAAATTGAATTCTATAACCATTAAATTATTTATTTGAATATTTTTTTTTTCAATATAGAATAGGAATTTTTCATGTTGTGTAAAATTCACATCGAGAAAAGAAATTTTGCTTTTCTACTAGGAAGAACATTTTTCGTAAAATCTCGTCTATTTTTAAGTTTCTATTGCAACACGGAAAAAGGGCAATATACAGGATGGGTAAAAGAAGTTGTGAGACTTGGCTCGACCACGCATGGTCTGAGCCTACGGGATCTAGAAGAATACACCAATCCTATAGATCCTTAGGATTAATTGTGGATCCAAGATAACTTTGAGTCGTTTAGTCTTCTATTTTGTATTTAAGATCTTGTATATTTAACTAAGTCTGTATTTATCCAAAATATATAGAATAGGATCTTTGTATTCGGCTCAATCCTTTTAGTAAAAGATTGGGCCGAGTTTAATTACAATTCAATTAAGAGAACGAGGGTCCATTAGTGGATTACAAAGTATCCATTGCTTCGAATTCAAATTGTATCCATTGCTTCG